GAAATAGTGTATCAAGCTTCTTCATAAGAGTATTTATTAAAAATGAATTTTCTAGCAATTGGCTCCGTACCACTGAAATATTTGGTCGTATGCTTGAAAGATAACCCAAAAAATAAAAGGAATGCTTGGATAATTGGTTTATATGGATTCTTCCTGGTTGAGACCATACATAAAAATGACATTGCCAAAAATTGACAAGATAATATTTCCATTTAGTCATCAGAAGAGGAGTATCTTTTGATGCCAGAATAGATTTTCCTTGATAGCTAACATACTGTATAAAAGGGTCCTTGAAGAACCACAGGGTGGCCGGAAAGAAGACTTCTTCGACAGGATATTTGATTTTTTCATAAAAACGTATTTGCTCAAAAAAGATCCTAAAAGAGGTTAATCGTAAATGATTAGACTGATTACGTAGAAAAAGTAAAATGGATTCGTATTCACCTACATAAGAATTGTATAGGAGCAAGAATAATCTTTGATTACTTTTTGCAAAAATGGATTTTTTTGGAGTAATAATAGTATTCCAACTATTATACTCGTGAAGAAAGAGCCGTAATAAATGCAAAGAGGAGGGATCTTTCACGTAGTAGCGAAGGGTTTGAACCAAGATTTCCAGATGGATAGGGTAGGGTATGAGTACATCTGATGCATAATTTAAATGTGGAAATTTGTCCTCGAAAAAAGTAAATATTGAATGAATTGATCGTAAATTATAAGATTTTACGGTTTCTGTCTCCTCTAAGGAAGATACTAATCGTAGGGAAAACGGAATTTCCACAATGACTGCAAATCCCTCCGATATCATTTGAGAATACAAATTTTTGGGGTACCCCAAAAATTTATTTTGATTAGAATCATTAACGGAAATAATAAAATGATTCTGTTGATACATTCGACTAATTAAACGTTTTAGAATTAGTAAACTAGATTTCTTGTCATAACCTACATTATCCAATAAAACGGATCTATTTAAACCACGATCATGAGCAAGGGCATAAATAGACTCCCGAAAGATAAGTGGGTATAGTAAGTCGTGTTGCTGAGATCTATATAATTCGAAATATCCTTGAAAGTCTTCCATTTAAAATTCAATTTGAATCAGAAAAGAAATAGGGGTTTTTGGGGTTATCAAATGATACATAGTACGATACAGTTAAAACAAGGTATTTCTAGTAAGAAAAACCCAGATACCTCGGAAACAAGTCAAACTCATCAACGGGCTCTCTAGAACCTCCCCTTCCTTTCCATACAATAGGTTTATGTTCATTTATAGGATAACAAGATATTTAGAAGCCCTTTATTTTATCAATCCAATCGCTCTTTTGATTTTGAAAAAAAAAAAAAAAAAGAAATCTCTTTATCAATATACTACCTTCTTCTACACATTTATCTCTACCCCATAAAGGGGAATAGCTATATAGTTAGGGCTCATAAGAAATTTCTAATCCACTCATCGGAAAAGCTTTTACCGCATTAGGCACTAATATATTTTTAACGTCTAATTAGATGGGGTAATCATTCAAAAATTAAGAACAGAAGCTCGTTACTTTTTATTTCCCTGGAATTGGAACCTCTAGTAAGGCTCTACCCATTTATTCACTCGACCCTTCCCCTAAAAAATTCTTTTTTTTAATTGGATTTAAACAATTTAAATAATATTTTGGACCTATTCAGTAAGAAAGAATGAAATATTCTCAGAATTATCCATTGCTACGACATGCTACTTTTTCCATTCATTCCTTTCAGGATCAGTCGTGGTCTTACAAACTCTACCGATGGTATGGACGAATCCGTTTCTTCATACAAATGTGTAAAAGATGTTAGCCGCACTTAAAAGCCGAGTACTCTACCGTTGAGTTAGCAACCCAAATAAACAAATTCAAATGTGTAGATACAATCAGAATCCCAATAAATAACGAAATTGAATGGCACAACACAATAAAACCATTAAAAAAACAATGAAAAAAAACTCTAACCCGCTCTAAACATAATAAAAATGAACAAATCCGACGAAAATACAAAAATTATCAAATAAAAGATAAAATAAAATAACAGATTTTAAAATATTCAAATATTTATAGACCGCTTCTTGTCTCTCTTCTCTTAATATTATTCATTAAATATTATATTATTCATTAAATATTATATTATTCATTAATTAGTATATATCGAGTTTGATTGATTTAAATTAAATCTTAATCAAAAAAGACTTCCTGTATGACAACAGAAAATCTAAGAGGATTGTTTGAATGAAATAAAATCTATGGAACAGGGATAAATAGATCCATATTATCCACGATCGGATTATATTTATTTGATACACTGTTGTCAATATTAATATTGACAAAAACATAAACAGACAAAAGATAAAACACATTCTAAATCGAACTAACAATTCCGATTTCAATCAATTTTAATTAATCAAATTAAATAATTTAATTTGAAATGTAAAAAAACGAAGGACTTGTGTTGGATTGGCACTACACTATATATAAATATAAGTGAAAATATAAATATAAGTGAAAGACTTAATTAAGGAAGACAGGGGAGAACTAAAAAAAACTAAGTTTATTCAATAACTAAAATAATCAGGTTTAGTCCTTCATTTTTTTTTTTCATTAATTGAATTTTGTTTGTTGATTAAGGCTAAGTTCCGTAAAAACCCCCGCCTTTTTAAAAATATCATGAACAGTTCCTGTAGGTTGAGCGCCTTTTTCAAGGAAGTATAGAATAGCAGGAACATTTAAATAAATTTGATTGTTTATCGGATCATAAAAACCCACTTTCCGAAGATCTCTTCCCTCTCGTCGGGATCGAACATCAATTGCAACGATTCGATAAATAGCTCATTGGGATAGGTGAACAATACCCCCCCCTAGAAACGTATAAGAGGTTTTCCCCTCGTACGGCTCGAGAAAATTCAAAATTATGTCTATATATATAGAATTACAATATCAAATATATCCATAAAATCATTAAATTAATTAGACTATTGATTTGAGTACTTTTTTTTTCTTATTCTTACCCAACAAAAAAATTAATCGTATTTGCACCCCCATAACTCAAGTTGGATAACTCTGAAATAACTCAAAAGAGAAACCCTTTATTTTAGAGCTACTTCATCTATTGAGCGGTCTCTAACCCTTTAATTGTCTGCCTTCTTTAAAATCCATTTAGATTCTTCATTCTGATCTAGGTGTTAAGACAATTTAAAATGGTATTTCCTTGTTCCAAGATCTTTGCCTTGAATCATTGGGTTTAGACATTACTTCGGTGATCTTTAAATCCTTTCAAAACGGCAGCAACATACCATTTTTTGTGATTTCTTTATGTCAAAGAATCATACGGATGTTTGATTCCTGCATAATACACTTTCCTTTTGATTTGATCGAAAGAGTTTTACCAATTTCAACAAACCTTCCTTTTTAATTAGAAATTTTCTCGAATGGGCCCTTTTAGTTTATGTATCAAAATATACTTACGAAGTAGTTCCAATTTGTTGATTGATACTAACCCTAGATTCTTGCCCCTGAAAAAAAAAAAACTTTCTACTCGAGCTACATCCTATACTATATTATATCATCCCCCCCCCCCCCAAAAAAAAAAAAGGGGGGGAGGTTACAGTGGAATAAAACAAATGATGTCGAGCCAAGAGCACTTTCATTCCTATAATATATAATATAAAAAAGTGGTGGATGTAAGACTCCACAGCGGATCATGTCCTTCAAGTCGCACGTTGCTTTCTACCACATCGTTTTAAACGAAGTTTTACCATAACATTCCTTCAGTTTGGAACCCATATGTAATTGATTCAATTATGAAATCGTGAATAATCATTGGTTCGAGTGGTACATAGTAATCTATACCCTTTTCTTCTATATGAAAAATGAAAAACAGGGTCTCAGCAAGAAAAAATCAATTTAACCCCGTTTTTTTAGATTTTTTTTAGATTAATAAAGATTAATAGAATTAAATATTGGAAATTCTATAAAAATAAAAATAGAAATCTTTTTTTATAAATTCTTTTGATTCTTTTATTTATATCATTCGAAATTTGAAACCATTTTTATATTATTGTAAATGTAAAAATAAAATTAGTTATAATTTAGTTAACTAAATTATAACTAATATAACATATAACACGAATAAATAAATATAATACGAAGAAATCAAGTTATTTTAAATCTGTATCTTCAAGTAACATAATATTGATAGAATAAACTCAACAATTTCACACTTCTTCAAGTACCAAGAACTCATAGCGGTTCGTTACAAAGATTAAATTGATTGAAAAATCTCCTATCTGATATAATTATTTGCATCTTTGCAAAAAAATAAAGTTTTACAGCACGGACTTTTCGTTTTTTATCATCCGTTTATCATTAGTAAGAGAGAGATAAATTCATATTGGAGTAAACGGTATGTGATTAAAAAAAGATAGATAAAAAAACACTGATGTAAGAGAAGATTGAAATTTTATTTTGTCATTTTTTCATATTTATACTGTAAAATCATTATTATTTAACGAATTGCCACGGAATTCAATTTCATATGCGTGTTATTTCAACTCAATTTAATTTGTAAAAAAGATATGATTCCACCGATAAAAAAATAATAGTAATAATAATCACATTCTATACCAATGCTCTACTCTTAATATAATTTTAATACAGACAATCTTAATACGGAAGGCTGTTCTAAAAGGCAACCTTAAACCTTATATATATGTATTTTATTATGATATATATTTAATATTATATGATATATATTTAATATTAAAAAATTATTTATATTTATTATGATATATATTTTCTATTAAAAAGTTAATAATATATAATTTATAATAAAATATAGACTAATTTATAATAAAATATAGACTGGGTATGCTCTGGGACGGAAGGATTCGAACCTCCGAATAGCGGGACCAAAACCCGTTGCCTTACCACTTGGCCACGCCCCATTTATTTCTATTCGACACTAATAAACACTAATATTGGTACGGGTTATTCGTCAACTCCAGTCTAAATATCTATTATTTAAAAAATAGATTACTCGAATTTTTATACATGTAAACTATACATGTAGACATAGAATTAAACTGAATTTATTGATCATTACATATAATTCAATTAAGATATTGTACGAAAGTATGATTTATTCTATTCTCTTTTGATTTGAGATATAGAAGGATTTTTGGTTGGGTGAGTTCAAATAAAAGAAAGTTTTTTGGTCTATCTTATTTTATTTTTATTCATTTTTTTCTTCTATCAATAATAACATATCTATAATAATAAAAAACTCAATAAAATTTATTAACAACTCAATCAAAATAAATACAATTATCCCCAAAAACAAAATGTTTGTTATGCTTAATATTTTTAGTTTGATCTGTATCTACCTTAATTCTGCTCTTTATTCCAGTAGTTTTTTCGTAGCCAAATTGCCCGAAGCCTACGCTTTTTTGAATCCAATTGTAGATGTTATGCCGGTGATACCCCTGTTCTTTTTTCTCTTAGCCTTTGTTTGGCAAGCTGCTGTAAGTTTTCGATGATATTTTTAATAAAGTGCCTGATAAGTTTTCGATGATATTTTTAATAAAGTGCCAGACAAATTCATGATTTATTCAAAAAGAAAATTGTAGAATTGATAAGCTCAGATAAGTCCTATACTCTCAATTCAAATATTGAAATTATTGTACAACCGCGGCAAATCTGGATCACCCCACTTTATTTCTTGGTGTCAAAATAAAAAAGGTCGGGTATGTGGTATAAAAGTGGAGAATCTATTCTCTTTTTTCCTAAAAAAAATCTTGGAGATTGTGTAATGCTTACTCTCAAACTATTTGTTTACACGGTAGTGATATTCTTTGTTTCTCTCTTTATCTTCGGATTCCTGTCTAATGATCCAGGACGTAATCCTGGACGTGAAGAATAAAAAATAAAGTTTTATTTGCTTGATTTTAAACTGTTATCAGTAAGATTTTATCTATTCCACTTATTAATTTTTAACTAGTTAATAAAAAAAGAGCTTGCGATAAATTCGAAAGAAAGTACCAAGTCATCAACGAAAACGGAAAGAGAGGGATTCGAACCCTCGGTACGAAAAACTCGTACAACGGATTAGCAATCCGACGCTTTAGTCCACTCAGCCATCTCTCCTCCCAATTGAAAAAGGATAATACTATGTTACATTATAAAAAATAAGGCTTGAAAACGCCCGTCATAGTATATACTCTTATTTTTTATTTCGTCCGAAGGGGCTTTTTAGTTCCACGGCCCGGTCAGTACTTAGCCGGGCCCGCCCTTTTGTTCCAACAAATCATAACTAAAAGATTTATTAAATTGAAAAAAAAAAAAAAAAAAATTAATTTCTATGATATCGAATGGTATAGAATCAAAGTGCCATTTCTTTCTTGGTTAGTCCTTTTATTCCGGTCCGGTTTAAATAAGAAAAGGGGAACTCTCGTTTGTTGCCACAATCTTTTTTTGTGTTATAGATTAACAAAAACCCCGGGCAAAAAATGTTATTGAGTTATCAAATGAATCCTCTTTTCCAAATCTCATTAGTTCCTCTGATACAAAAGGTAAACGCCCTAGTTTTCATAATGCTTTTCTGATCTTTTGTTTTATTTTTTGATTAGGGTCGACAAAAGGTCCATTTATATACAATAATCTGATTGTAGCGGGTATAGTTTAGTGGTAAAAGTGTGATTCGTTCTATAACCCTTTATATAGTTAAGGGGTCTTTCGGTTTGATTAATATTCATTCCGAACAAAAACTTTAGTTCTTAAAAGGATTGAATCCTTTCCCTCTCAATGAAAAATTCGAGGAAGAATATAAATTCTCGTGATTTGTATCCAAGAATCAATTTTAAATTGAAAAATTGGATTATGAGATTATGAAACATAATTTTTTTATTGGATCAATACTTCCAAATTGAATGAGTATAAGTAAAGGACCCATGGATAAAGATAAAAAGTGTATTTCTAATCGTAACTAAATCTTCAATTTTGCATTTCTGTAGAGGGAATTGAAGAAAAACAGCTAGTAAACAATGTCTTTGGTTTACTAAAGACATCGATAAATTGTTTTAGCTCGGTGGAAACAAAATGCTTTTCCTAAGGATTCTTTCAAATAGAAGTAGAGAACGAAGTAACTAGAAAGATTGTTAGAATATAACACCCCTCTCTATAGGGATCGTCTAGAAAGCGGGTTGTTCTGAATAGATTCAGACATAAAAGCTGACATAGACGTTATGGGTCAGATTTTTTATTTCGTTCATATCTGGGAATTTATCCATCTTCCATAAAGGAGCTGAATGAAACCAAAGTTTCACGTTCAGTTTTGAATTAGAGACGTTAAAAATGATGAATCAACGTCGACTATAACCCCTAGCCTTCCAAGCTAACGATGCGGGTTCGATTCCCGCTACCCGCTTTTACTTTATAATTTTAAATATTAAATAAAAAAGGTTGAATGAATCGAATTAATACAATA